CAGGACCCCTGACACAAATATACGCGTCGCAAGTTCCATACAGATTACTTCTCAATACAACTTCTTTCAAATTCATTAAAATTTCATGTACTGATTCTTGAATACCTACTATGGTAGAATATTCATGTGGTATTTTCTCAGATTTTGCACGTGTGATACATGTTCCTTCTATTTCTCCAAGCAAAGCTCTTCGCATCGCAATGCCTATTGTGTCGGCTTGACCTTTCATAAGTGGAGACAGAATAAAGCGTCCATAATAAAGACGCTTACTGTCTGCTCTTGATTCAACACACTTCCACTGTAGTGTCCGAGTAGATACTGTTACTTCCTCTCGAACCATAGTAATATTATTTGATCAGATCATTGAATCGTTTATTTCTCTTGAAATCTCTTCAATGTTTATTTCTACACACGTCTTTTTTTAGGAGGTCTACAGCCATTATGTGGCATAGGGGTTACATCCCGTACAAAACTTAATAGTATACCACTTCTACGAATAGCTCGTAATGCTGCATCTCTTCCGAGACCAGGACCCTTTATCATGACTTCTGCTCGTTGCATACCTTGATCCACTACTGTACGAATAGCATTTCCGGCTGCGGTTTGAGCAGCAAATGGTGTCCCTCTTCTTGTACCCCTGAATCCACAAGTACCGGCAGAGGACCAAGAAACCACCCGACCCCGTACATCTGTAACAGTCACAATGGTATTGTTGAAACTTGCTTGGACATGAATAACTCCCTTTGGTATTCTACGTGCACTCTTACGTGAAACAATACGTCCATTCCTACGTGAACCAATTCTTGGTATAGGTTTTGCCATATTTTATTATCTCATAAATATGAGTCAGAGATATATGGATATATCCATTTCATGTCAAAACAGATCCTTTATTTTTATTTGTACATCGGGTCCTTTAGAGAGTCCTTTTTAGAAAGATTATCCTTGTCTTTGTTTATGTCTCGGGTTGGAACAAATTACTATAATTCGTCCCCGCCTACGAATCAGTCGACATTTTTCACAAATTTTACGAACAGAGGCTCTTATTTTCATATTTATCATTCCTTACCTTAACTGAATTCCGAATCTATTTCTTGGAAGAAAATAAGTTTCTTGAAATTTTGAACCTTGAATTGTATCCCCATGAAAGGAATGTTGAAGTTGAAAAAACTGCTATGCCTAATCGTTCGAATCCTTGTTGCGGAGTCTATAAATTATACGCCCTCTGGTTGAATCATAACGACTTACTTCAATTTTGACTCTATCTCCTGGTAGTATCCGTATAAAACTACGTCGGATCCTTCCTGAAACATAACCTAGAATCAGATCTTCATTATCTAAACGAACCCGGAACATACCATTGGGAAGTGATTCAGTAATTAAACCTTCATGAACCCATTTTTCTTCTTTCATTCCAGGTAAAACCCCCTTGAAGTATCAACTAATGGAGGAGGAGTGATATTAGACAACCCGTCCTTTCTCTTTTTTTTTTTCACAAATAGGAAGTTTCGGATCTAATTCGGATATCAGAAGGATTACCATATATAACACAAAATTTCTCCGCCGATTCCTTCTAGTCGAGCCTCTCGGTCTGTCATTATACCTCGAGAAGTAGAAAGAATTACAATCCCCATTCCACCTAAAATTCTAGGAATTCGTTGATAGTTAGAATAGATTCGTAGACCAGGTCGACTGATCCGTTTTAAATTTAAAATAGTTCTATATGGTCCTTTCCTTCTATGTTGTAGAGTTAAAACCAAAAAATATTTGTTGCTTTCCCGATGTTTCCTCACATTTTCGATAAAACCTTCTCGTAAAAGTATTTTAACAATGTTTTCGGTGATATTAGTAGATGCTATTCGAACCGTTCCTTTTCTATTCATGTCAGCATTTCGTATCGAGGTTATTATGTCAGCAATAGTGTCCCTACCCATGATGAACTAAAATTATTAGTGCCCCCAAATTTGGATATAATAAACATGCTCTTTTTTTTTTATTTATTTATTTTTATTTATGAATTATTAAAGGTATATACGTGAGACACAATCTACTAATTAATCTATTTCATTCAAATACCCTACTATAACTATATCATGGTCTCGTCTTATAATACTTCAGGGGCTAATGAAACTATTTTAGTAAAATTTAACTGTCTCAATTCTCGGGCGATCGCACCAAAAACTCGAGTTCCTTTTGGATTTCCTTCTTGATCAATGACAACTGCAGCGTTGTCATCATATCGTATTATCATACCGTTGTCACGTTTGAGTTCTTTACAAGTACGTACAATTACAGCTCTGATCACTTCTGATCTTTCTAGAGGCATATTTGGTACTGCTTCTTTAATCACAGCAACAATAACGTCACCAATATGAGCATATCGGCGATTACTAGCTCCTATGATTCGAATACACATCAATTCTCGGGCCCCGCTGTTGTCCGCTACATTCAAATGGGTCTGGGGTTGAATCATATCATTTTTTAATCTGTTCTTTCAATG